CGATAGGCATAAGCTTTACCTCCTATAATTAAAAAAATTTGAAGTATTAGTGAAGTATTATTTAAGTAGTTAAGTCTTAACTTATTTTATTTAAGTAGTTAAGTTCTGTTTGTGAGAATGTCAATTTTTTGTTGTTGAAACGTAGTAATAGGATTATTGTCTTCATAATATCAACCTTTCTCCTATTTTCTGTGTAGATTAGAAAAATTTAACTTCAATAAAGAAGACAGAATAAAAAAAAAATAAAATTCTTACGAATATAGCCTTCCAATAATGAACAAGTATGAAAGCATTCACTGATCGAAGATGGTATCAACTCCCCATTGCGTATTGCTACTTATCGGGTATAGAATAGATTTGTTTCTCTTTGTTCCTGCAAACATAACATAATTGTTTCAACAAACTAGAACAAACATTAACCCTTGTTCCGAGATAATCCATTGAACAAAAGGGGTCCATTGCACAGTCATAGTCTTTTCCAATGCAATAAAGTTACATAGTGTCATTTATCTTTGATAAAGGGGTAATTCCATGGGTTTGCCTTGGTATCGTGTTCATACCGTCGTATTGAATGATCCCGGCCGGTTAATTTCTGTCCATATAATGCATACAGCTCTGGTTGCCGGTTGGGCCGGTTCGATGGCTCTATATGAATTAGCAGTTTTTGATCCCTCTGATCCCGTTCTTGATCCAATGTGGAGACAGGGTATGTTTGTTATACCTTTTATGACTCGTTTAGGAATAACCAATTCATGGGGCGGTTGGAGTATTACGGGGGGGACTATAACGGATCCGGGTATTTGGAGTTACGAAGGTGTGGCCGGAGCGCATATTGTGTTTTCTGGCTTGTGCTTTTTGGCAGCCATTTGGCATTGGGTGTATTGGGATCTAGAAATTTTTTGTGATGAACGTACAGGAAAACCTTCTTTGGATTTGCCTAAAATTTTTGGAATTCATTTATTTCTTTCCGGGGTGGCTTGTTTTGGTTTTGGCGCATTTCATGTAACAGGCTTGTATGGTCCCGGAATATGGGTGTCCGATCCTTATGGACTAACAGGAAAAGTACAATCTGTAAGTCCAGCATGGGGCGTAGAAGGCTTTGATCCCTTTTTTCCAGGGGGAATAGCCTCTCATCATATTGCAGCGGGGACATTGGGCATATTGGCAGGTCTATTCCACCTTAGTGTCCGTCCGCCTCAACGTCTATACAAAGGATTACGTATGGGCAATATTGAAACCGTTCTTTCTAGTAGTATCGCCGCCGTCTTTTTTGCAGCTTTTGTTGTTGCTGGAACGATGTGGTATGGTTCAGCAACTACTCCGATTGAATTATTTGGTCCCACTCGTTATCAATGGGATCAGGGATACTTTCAGCAAGAAATATATCGAAGAGTAAGTGCTGGGCTAGCCGAAAATCAAAGTTTATCAGAAGCTTGGTCGAAAATTCCTGAGAAATTGGCTTTTTATGATTACATTGGCAATAATCCGGCAAAAGGAGGATTATTTAGAGCGGGCTCAATGGACAACGGCGATGGAATAGCTGTTGGGTGGTTAGGACACCCTATTTTTAGAGATAAAGAAGGGCGTGAACTCTTTGTACGTCGTATGCCTACCTTTTTTGAAACATTTCCAGTCGTTTTAATAGATGGGGACGGAATTGTTAGAGCTGACGTTCCTTTTAGAAGAGCGGAATCTAAGTATAGCGTTGAACAAGTAGGCGTAACTGTTGAGTTTTATGGCGGCGAACTCAACGGAGTCAGTTATAGCGATCCACCTACTGTGAAAAAATATGCTAGACGTGCTCAATTGGGTGAAATTTTCGAATTAGATCGTGCTACGTTGAAATCTGATGGCGTTTTTCGTAGTAGTCCAAGGGGTTGGTTTACTTTTGGACATGCTTCCTTTGCCCTACTCTTCTTCTTCGGACACATTTGGCATGGGGCTAGAACCCTGTTCAGAGATGTTTTTGCTGGTATTGACCCAGACTTGGATGCTCAAGTAGAATTTGGAGCATTCCAAAAACTTGGAGATCCAACTACAAGAAGACAGGGAGTCTAATACAACATTGCTTTCTTTTTTTTGCCTCTATTTTTTTATAGGATACTAGAAAAATCTTAATTTGAATCACCGCCCCTCCTTTTTTTTACTCTTTTTATCATTATCGGGAAAATAATCCCAAGTAAGCAGGTATGGAAGCTATAATTGTAAACCACAATCGAATCTATGGAAGCATTGGTTTATACATTTCTATTAGTCTCGACTCTCGGGATAATTTTTTTCGCTATCTTTTTTCGGGAACCTCCTAAAGTTCCCACTAAAAAGGTGAAATGATTTTTCATTATCTCAATTGAAGTAATGAGCCTTCTGATATTGGAAGGCTCATTACTTCAACTAGTCTCCGTGTTCCTCGAAGGGATCTCTTAGTTGTTGAGAGGGTTGCCCAAAAGCGGTATATAAAGCGTACCCGGTAAAGCTTACAAGTAAACCAGATATAAAGATGGCGACTAGGGTTGCTATTTCCATTATTATAAAATTTCAAGATCACATACGGATCAATCAATCGTTTATATTATTATAACCGGAATGGTATACAAAGTCAATAGATCTCAATGAATACAATCAGATTTATGGCTACACAAACCGTTGAGGGTAGTTCTAGATCTCGTCCAAAACCTACTACCGTGGGGGCTTTATTGAAACCATTGAATTCGGAATATGGTAAAGTAGCTCCCGGATGGGGAACTACTCCTTTGATGGGAGTTGCAATGGCTTTATTTGCAATATTCCTATGTATTATTTTGGAAATTTACAATTCTTCTGTTTTACTGGATGGAATTTCAATGAATTAAATCCACAAGAAAATGAAATTCAAAAGAACCAGGAACAGGAAGTTCTAGTCTTTCAATAGAATACAAAATGAATTTTTCGGGTCCCGAATTCTATTTCTAACCCCCCTTTTGGTAGTTCAATCGCGGAATTTTTTTCTGTCTGTATTTCCGGAATATGAGTGTGTGACTTGTTATAATTGATCCTATTGATAATACAGAAAATGAGTCTGTCATCTTATCATGATGGAGATGGTTCTACCTCGTCGGATATTCATACTGGTATCTGGAACACGGAATATATAAAATATATCAATCAAGAAATATTTGAACTATGATTCATATTTAATATTCAGACCTCTCGATCGGATTCAAAAAAATTTTCTTTTCAAAAACAGAATTTAGAAGTTATAAATCGAAAGATTTTTCTTCTTTCAAACTCCTGTTTATGCCTATTTTGTTTAATCAACAGACAATTTTTTTTGTATTTTTAGTCATTATACCTATCCTATTGATTGAATAAGCGATGATCCAGTGGTTCTTACTCAAGGAATCTTTGGGCTTAGCTTTGGGGTTTTATTGAATCATCGTGGTTCTAGTATGAATCTGGGGTTTCAATCGATTCTATAGGGTCTTAACAAGAGAAATTCCTATTAATGATAAAAAAAATAGTAAAAGCCACATTACACACAATAAAAAAATAGGGAAAGAGAATATTCAAGAGGCCTGTAGTAACAATCAACATAAAGACGAATGAGCCGACTTGATATTTTGGCATTATCACCACAAAGAAGAACTTTCGGATTTTTATTCCCTCCTATCTTCCGAAAAGAGAAAATCCGGGATTAATAAGTTTCAAACTTTCTATTCTATTATATATCCCTTTCAATCAGTATTTGGGTGTCTGCTTGAGCTGTACGAGATGAAATTCTCATATACAGTTCTTAGAGGGGGAATTCACGCGGTTTACCTATCTCAATAAAGTCTATGATTGGTTCGAAGAACGTCTCGAGATTCAGGCGATTGCAGATGATATAACCAGTAAATATGTTCCTCCTCATGTGAACATATTTTATTGTCTAGGAGGAATTACGCTTACTTGTTTTTTAGTACAAGTAGCTACTGGGTTTGCTATGACTTTTTACTATCGTCCAACTGTTACTGAGGCTTTTGCTTCTGTTCAATATATAATGACTGAAGCTAACTTTGGTTGGTTAATACGATCGGTTCATCGGTGGTCGGCAAGTATGATGGTTCTAATGATGATCCTACATGTATTTCGTGTGTATCTCACCGGTGGGTTTAAAAAACCTCGCGAATTGACTTGGGTTACAGGTGTGATTCTGGCTGTATTGACCGCGTCTTTTGGTGTAACTGGTTATTCCTTACCTCGGGACCAAATTGGTTATTGGGCAGTTAAAATTGTAACAGGCGTACCCGAAGCTATTCCTGTAATAGGATCACCTTTGGTAGAGTTATTACGCGGAAGTGCTAGTGTGGGACAATCCACCCTGACTCGTTTTTATAGTTTACACACTTTTGTCTTGCCTCTTCTTACTGCCGTATTTATGTTAATGCACTTTCTAATGATACGTAAACAAGGTATTTCTGGTCCTTTATAGAATAGGAAAAGAGGTATATCATAGATATTTGTAATCAATCATTTATCACTTGGGGGAAGAAGAATAGTATTTCATTGCTACAAGTATGGATTGTTGAAAAGAATAATCCATGTATTTGGACATTTTCCTTCAACTCCACAATACAATATTGTATTTAGTTATTTAACATAAGATCACTAGTTGGAGGTAATTCTCCGAAAAAAAATGGATTATGGGAGTGTGTGACTTGAACTATTGATTAGGCCGTGCAGGTATATGTCTGTTTCTGCCACATTGAAATTAATAATCAAATGTGTCTTTTGTCCAACCACCGTATAAGTAAGTCCTATACATACAGAGAGAGGATAGGCCGGCTCGTTTGAAGAGAATCTATTCTATGATCAACCCTGGATCATGTCATGCATGAACAGGCTCCGTAAGATCCAGTCGAATGTGTGATTTTGCATAATAGAATATATAATTCGGGTTTTGTTTTATCATTTTTTTTATTATTAATAGTTTGAATAGTATTCAAATGCGTTCATTTCCTATGCATCGACCTGATCTATAATAC